GCGTCATATACATAGTTAGCACATTCGTCATAGTTAGCAGCTCCGTATCAAGGTCATCATCAATATCGTCACTATCATCAATATCGATATCGTCACTATCATCAATATCGATATCGTCAATAAGATAACCTTTAGGCTTGTCATCCAGGAACTTGTTCGGAAATACCGTAATGAAAGGAACATAGGAGTTTGTCGCTAGGTATTTGACCAAATAGGATCGTCCAGTTCCTATAGAACCTATCACTAAAATACCCCTAGAAGGGGATAGGGCTAAGCGGAGCGAAAAGGGTTTTCCATGAGATGGGAAATGAGAACTATTAGCCCCACACGAGGTTTGTGAATAAGTGATTGTCTGATAATGAGCAAGGAATATCCGTCTTTCTGCTAAACAGGATCTATTGAACTCATAATTCATTAGATACTTTTTATGAATGTCAACTAAGTATCGTAAGTAAATGGATCCCGGTTGTTCAATCATTTGATAACCAGAGTCATTCTTTGATAAACGATCACTATGAGTCAGACTCAATAGAATTTGATCAATCCTTTTTTCCGTCGTTAAGGTGGAGAACTGAACCAAGAATTCTCTTTCTTCATCATCAATCGAATCACTGTTCGCGACCCAGGATTCTATTTTATCATCAATCCAATCACCGTTCACGTTTTTTCTTTTTCTTATCAATGAATAGATCTCTTTACTTGTACGACTTAGATGTCTCGTATTTCTCGAAAAAGTGATTCGATTGATGGGATTTGGTATGATACTGATGAGATCGATGAGATTGATATTCAAATATTTCTTCTTAGAACGTATTGATTTGACCCCATAAGCGGGACCACCACCCAATAGCATGTTGCCGCCAGAAGCAGAATCCCGTATTTCTTCCAGAGAATCTCCTAATTGTTCCAGAGCAACTAGAAAGAGATTCTTTAACCAGAAAGAATTCAGTTCAGATGTAGGATACCTATCCAGAAGTTTTCGCAACTCAATCATGTATGATGGAATCATCAAAGATTTGATCTTTTCTAACTCTGTCTGTAACTCACTAGAGGCTCGGAAAACAAAGAGAAGATGTGTACGAACGAGATATCCAGCAACAAGAAGAAGGAAAAGAATTGAATAGAGGAACTCCCAAGCATTTGGTGATCTCAGATGTGTCCATATCAATGGAATGGGTGACTCATTATTTCGATGAATCATTTCTTCGGACAGAAGAAGATTCTGTAAACACTTACTCGAACTCTCACTTATCAGATTCCGTTGTGGAAGAATCGACCACCACTTTTTCTGAGGAATTGGCCATGATATATCTGATCCATGCATAATATCATGAAAAACGGACACAAAATTTTGACTGCCACTTAGGGAATATTGAAAGGGAATATTCAATATCAAATAAATATTGTTTTTTAAGGTGAAATAAAGATATTTACACCCCGTCCAAGTAAGGAACCAAGGCATATAGGTTTGGAACAAATCCCATTTTGAGAGATTTGAAAAAGCACTATCTCGTTGAAGGGTTCTACCTACTTCCCCCTTCTCAACGTTTTTCTTTAGACAAAGACTCAGTTCTTTCCTCTTTCCGGACGGCACATATTTCTCAAAACATGGAGTGTGAATCAAACCCATGTTTGAATTGAAACGGAGATAGTGATGCAAGTTTTTCCCTTCTGAATCAGATAGATTCATATCTGAAAGAAGCTGACAATAAGTTCTTTCAAAATTGACTATTTGTTCCTCTATTACAGGTGTTCCAGAAATGTCTGCAATCGAGTAAATAGGAACGGATGGATCGGATCGAATTGAAAAATGGAAAGATTTGTACAAGTTATACGTTTCGTTACCACTTTCTGGAACATTGTTAGGTATGAATATGCCAGATACCTGTGACTCAATTGGTGAAATAGTCTCTCTCTCTCCCAAAACATGTTTTTTTTTACCGAAACACAAAGAAAATATTTTGTTGCGAATGCACAAGATATTGGGGAATTGTGCATATGTAAAATCATAATTATGGATACGGGTCTTTTCCCCATAAAAATGGAATCCTTTGTTACAATAGAACCAGAAGCGATGGGGCTGATTCAAGAATTGAAGTCTATTTGCTCTATAAAAAGAAGATATCAATGAACTTTTCTGAGGATTCAACCAATTGTTTCGATCGTGGGATATCATTGATAAATAGGAATCCGTGTTCTCAAAGGATTTCCTTCGATTTTTTCTAGTACGGAATGAGTCAATCATGCACTTTTGTATCTTGTTGAACAAAAAAGGTAATATTGTTCCTGTATTGATTAAAAATTTCGATCTTTGGGAAGTATCATGATCATACAATAAGAAGGGTTTCAATTTATTCAAATAAACGATTTGAACACCTATTGATTCTAACAACTGATTGTCGGGTTGATCATTCAGACCTTTCAATTCATAGATGCGGATTTCGGCCCTATGAATGGAGATATTCCCGAGACTCACAACGAAAAAAGGAAGTGACTTAGATAAAAAGAGAAGCGACTTGGACAAAAGGAGAAGTGACTTGGACAAAAAGAAACGAAGTGACTTGGACAAATCTTGTTTGTCGATAACCTCGGACCAATCAATCGAATATTGATTAATACGTAATCGATCGAACATTACTCGAAAACGGTGTTTCTGCTCAGAAACGAAATGTTCCAAATGTTCCTGGAAATTCTTGCTTCCATTGGAGCATTTGTATCTATATACATTAGGATCCAGATTCGTGGATCTCTCGGTTCGAGAAATAAGAGGATCGAACCACTTCTTCTTAATCTTTTTCAAATTGGATAAATGTTGGTTGATCTTATCTATTATTATAGTTAGATGATTCAGAATATCATTTCCTATGGGATGCTTTTGAATTCCATATGCGAAGTTGCAATCGGGTCGATTCATTAAAAAGAATCGATTCAATACATTTCTTATGTACCCATAGGTACTATATTGGATTTGAATCTGATTTCGGATCAATCTATATTGATGGATCGCCTCCATTATGTTGTTGTGAGCAAATACCGCTATTTTTGGTTTTGGATCTTCCAAATCATTCCCGCAGGAAATCCGGACCGATTTTTTTTTTATCTTTCGATAAAAAGATTCATTCTCTTCATAAAAAATAGAAGATAGAACCAATAAAGATTTATTTTTCGATTCATCCCCGGAGTTGAATACCTCATTCAATAATTTTCCGTAGGAATCAATAGACAAGCCAAATTCCTTATTATGATAGGCTAAACCCGGCTCGGTTATTGATAGAGTGAATAGATCTGCCATTTCTTGAAATGTCTCTTCTAATTCAAACTCGTGGTGCAACCTGTATCCCCTTTTGTTCCGATCATGGAATAGATGAAATAAATCAAAAAATGCATTTTCGTTCAAGAATGAAATCTTATTGGAACTGTCCATATCCGGTTCATCCTTCGGAACCATATCCCATCCCGGATCTGCTGCAATCGAATGAACTGAGGAGGTATTTTGTAAATACGTAATTATCTTGAATATATCAACTATTTCTTTATTTTCCGATCGCCTCGAAGGGACAAAAGAAACACCTTGTTGTTTCTTCAACAATTTCTGATCTATAGTCGACCTCTCGGTAGGATTCAAACCCAGATGAAGTTCTGACCATCTATCAGAGAAAAAAGAACGAATTGATCTTGTAGGATTCCCAAGAAATTCTTCTATTTCTTCTGGAAGCAGATGATTATTCATCTGCTTCTCACGTTCCGGGAATAGCCGAGCCATTGAGGAATATCCGGAAAGGTATTTTGAGAATCGATCTGATTTTATCTCTGTTCGTTCCGTTTGAAGAAAGGAAGTATCTAAAAGAATTGATCTTTCTTTTAGTTGCTGAATCTCCGTTTGATTGATCAATGTGTGATATTCCGAACCCTCATTACTAATGGAATTGAAAGGATCTATGGATTGATCAGAAAATCCTTTCGATTGGCTAGAATCCGTTACTTGAAAGAAAATGGATCTTATGGAATCATATTGAATATTTGACGATACATTCCGTACCTTGCTAAAAACCCGATTCCTGTTTACCAACCACGCATTGTCTAACCAAATCAAATTCTCTCTCGAGACGTTCCTCAAAAAATCCGATTTGTGCCGATTCTTCCCCCCAATAACGAAGAGATCTTGGCGGAATTGCCACATATGAAATTGAGCGCAATTTTGCAAAAAAATACCCCCCTTGTTTCTCGAGAGGAGATGGGAAACATGTTCAATCTCGTTTGATTGAATAGTCGCCCCAGCTCCTTGTTGTTTGAAGAACCCCCCCTCATCAATTGGTCTTTTTTCACAAAAAGCAGACATGAGATAACAAATCAAATGTTTCACTAAAATTTCGAATAGCTGTCCCGAATTCAAGTTGATTATGTTTCGCTTCTTACTCGGAGAAAGGCGGTCAAAGAATTTCCAATCATGGTCCTTGCGGATCGGATCATTCGTATAGGATACAAAAAAAAACTCCAGATATTTTATATCTTTCTCTTTGAACGAGATCTCAATTCCAGCTGCAATTTCATTCGATATCTTACAGCTGGAATTCCTCTTTTTTACGATCGCATTCCTCCATCGCCGCGAACCCCAGTTAGATTCAGACATGATACACTTTTTAGTTATTGGAAGAACCCAAGTACTTTCTTTCGGATCCATGAAACAACTCTCATAGATCTTTTTCCCTTTTGGAAGATACAGGAGCGAAACAATCAACCTATTGAGATTGGAAGACCAAAAGGATTCTTTCAATGTATAATTGGGGGGTCCAATGGAACGCAGAGGTTTAGGAAGAAGCCCCATCAAATAGATATTTTTTCTTTCGACCCTATTTCGATTGTATATAAGGACCGCTACTACAAGTACAAGCAGTACTACACCTTTGATCGTGCAATGTCGACGAATTGAACCCTGTGAATCACGTGAAATTAGGACACTCAAAGTTCGGGAATCAAAAAGTTTCATAAAGCGCTCTTGGTGGAAAAAAAAGGAAGTGAAAGATTTCACCGAATCGGGTTGGATCCATGAATCCAAGAAATCGTGAGAATTCTGGATTTCTCTCAATTCGAAGATCCAGGATTTGAATTGATGTCCTCTCATTTCATTGATTCCTCCTAAAGAATCCAAAAGAATCTAAGTGAATTGAATTTGGGTCACTTGCGATGTACAATGACCCCAGTGAAGCATCCATGGCTGAATGGTTAAAGCGCCCAACTCATAATTGGCGAATTCGTAGGTTCAATTCCTGCTGGATGCAGGCCAACGGGGACATTCAATAAGGCTAGTTCCACTGGCTCCGTATCAATGGAATCTCATCATCCATCCATAACGAATTGGTATGGTATATTCATACCAACCATAACATATGAAGAGTAAGAACTAGAATTCTTATCGATACTGGAACTCGTGGGGAAGAAAGTAGATTTATGGATGGAATCAAATATGTAGTCTTTACAGAAAAAAGTATTCGGTTATTGGGGAACAATCAATATACTTCTAATGTCGAATCAGGATCAACTAGGACAGAAATAAAGCATTGGGTCGAACTCTTCTTTGGCGTCAAAGTAATAGCTATAAACAGTCATCAACTACCCGGGAAAGGGTAGAAGAATGGGACGGGACCCATTATGGGACATACAATGCATTACAGACGTATGATCATTACGCTTCAACCGGGTTATTCTATTTTACCTCTTATAGAGAAGAGAAAAGAATTTTAGTAAAAAAAAAAAAAGAAAAAAAAAATACTAAATAACACGGCGATACATTTATACAAAACTTCTACCCCGAGCATACGCAAAGGATCCGTAGACAGTCAAGTGAAATCCAATCCGCGAAATAATTTGATCTATGGACAGCATCGCTGTGGTAAAGGTCGTAATTCCAGGGGAATCATTACCGCAGGGCATAGAGGAGGAGGCCATAAGCGTCTATACCGTAAAATCGATTTTCGACGGAATGAAAAAGACATATCTGCTAGGATCGTAACCATAGAATATGACCCTAATCGAAATGCATACATTTGTCTCATACACTATGGAGATGGTGAGAAAAGATATATTTTACATCCCAGAGGGGCTATAATTGGAGATACCATTGTTTCCGGTACAGAAGTTCCTATATCAATGGGAAATGCCCTACCTTTGAGTGCGGTTTGAACTATGGATTTACGTAATTGGAAGTAACCAATTAGGTTTACGACGAAACCTAGAAATTGATCACTGATCCAATTTGAGTACCTCTACGGGATAGACCTCAACAGAAAACTGAAGAGTAACGGCAGCAAGTGATTGAGTTCAGTAGTTCCTCATATAAAATTATTGACACTCCAGGTATGGTAATATGGAGAAGACAAAATTGTTTGAAGCACGGACAGAAGCGGAAGCGACCCTTGTTTCAACTTGTTTCAAAGAGAAGAGGATGGGTTATTCACATTTCATTTGATGGTCAGAGGTGAATTGAAAGCTAAGTGGTGGTAATTCTAAAAATTCCCCCGGGGAAAAATAGAGATGTCTCCTACGTTACCCGTAATATGTGGAAGTAGCGACGTAATTTCATAGAGTCATTCGGTCTGAATGCTACATGAAGAACATAAGCCAGATGACGAAACGGAGAGACCTAGGATGTATAAGATCATAACATGAGTGATTTGGCAGATTTGTATTCCTATATATCCACTCATGTGATACTTCATCACACGATTCATATAAAATCCATCTGTCTAGATATCATCATATAATATATATATATACATCCGGAAAGCCGTATGCTTTGGAAGAAGCTTGTACGGTTTGGGAAGGGGTTTTTATTGATCAAAAAGAAAAATCTACTTCAACCCATATGCCCTTAGGCACGGCCGTACATAACATAGAAATCACACTTGGAAAGGGTGGACAATTAACTAGAGCAGCAGGTGCTGTAGCGAAACTGATTGCAAAAGAGGGTAAATTGGTCACATTAAGATTTCCATCTGGGGAGGTCCGTTTGATATCCAAAAACTGCTCAGCAACAGTCGGACAAGTGGGTAATGTTGGGGCGAACCAGAAAAGTTTGGGTAGAGCCGGATCTAAGTGTTGGCTAGGTAGGCGTCCTGTAGTAAGAGGGGTAGTTATGAACCCTGTAGACCATCCCCACGGGGGTGGTGAAGGGAGGGCCCCGATTGGTAGAAAAAAACCCACAACCCCTTGGGGTTATCCTGCGCTTGGAAGAAGAAGTAGGAAAAGGAATAAATATAGTAATAGTTTTATTATTCGTCGCCGTAAATAGGAATATTCAAAATCAAATAAATATTGTTTTTTACTCGTCTTTTCAAAAAAAAAAAGGGGGGGGGGGGGAATAATAGGCCGTGACACGTTCACTAAAAAAAAATCCTTTTGTAGCTAATCATTTATTGGAAAAAATAAAGAAGCTTAACATGAGAGAGGAAAAAGAGATAATAGTAACTTGGTCCCGGGCATCTACCATTATACCCACAATGATCGGCAATACAATTGCCATTCATAATGGAAAGGCGCATTTACCTATTTATATAACGGATCGTATGGTGGGTCAAAAATTAGGAGAATTTGCACCTACTCTTACTTTCCAGGGACACGCGAGAAACGATACTAGATCTCTCCGTTAATAAAATAAAGTGAAATAGGTGCTCATCGTTCATTGGCGGGAGGCGAACCTTATCTTATGTCAAAGTGGAGAAAGTGGAAGAAGACCTTGAAAAAGCAGAAGATGAAGAGGAGCTCGAGTACACAAGTACAAGCTTTAGCTCAACGTATATGTATGTCTGCTCACAAAGCACGAAGAGTCATTGATCAGATTCGTGGGCATTCCTATGAGAAAACACTTATGTTACTGGAACTCATGCCTTATCGAGCATTTTATCCCATTTTTAAACTGGTTTATTCTGCAGCAGCAAATGCTAGTCACAATAAAAGTTTCAACGAAGCTGATTCAGTCATTAGTAAAGCCGAAGTCAATGGGGGTACTATCGTGAAAAAGTTAAAACCCAGGGCTAGAGGACGTAGTTATCCGATAGAAAGACCCGCCTGTCATATAATTATTGTATTGAAGGATAGCTCTAAAAAGAAAACAGATCAGGATATATTTTTAGAAACAAAAAATGTATGGAGAGATCCTATAATAGAAAGATATATAGAGAAGGAGAGAGAGAGAGAAAAAAAAGATGGGTCAAAAAATAAATCCACTCGGTTTCCGCCTTGGCGAAAACCAAAGTCATCGTTCCCTTTGGTTCGCACAACCAAAAAGTTATTACATAGGTCTCCAGGAAGATGAAAAAATACGGGATTGTATCAAGATATATGTACAAAAAAATATAAGAGTATCTTCAAGTTTCGAAGGAATTGGAATTGCACATATAGAGATTCAAAAAAAAATGGACTTGATCCAGGTCATAATCTATATTGGATTCCCAAATTTGTTAATAGAAGGCCAAACACGAGGAATCGAAGAATTGCAGATCAATGTACAAAAGGGGCTTCATTCTGTGAATCGGAGACTTAACATTGCTATTACAAGAGTTGCAAAACCTTATGGACAACCTAATATTCTTGCAGAATATATAGCTCTACAATTAAAGAATAGGGTTTCGTTTCGAAAGGCAATGAAAAAAGCTATTGAATTAACTGAACAAGCAGACACAAAAGGAATTCAAGTGGAAATTGCAGGGCGTATCGACGGAAAAGAAATTGCACGTGTCGAATGGATCAGAGAAGGTAGGGTTCCCCTCCAAACCATTCGAGCTAAAATTGATCATTGTTCCTATACAGTTCGAACTGCCTATGGGGCATTGGGCATCAAAATTTGGATATTTGTAGACGAGCAATAATGGACCCTTCCTTTGCTTGCCATTCTATTCAGTGATAGAACAAAAACTACAAACTATTCCTTTTCACTTCAATAAAAAAAAAAATGAAAAATGAGCAATTCTAATTCTATAAGGTTGAATAAAAATTCGATTGACCTTTTGGTGGAACTGCTATGCTTAGTGTGTGACTCGTTGGTTTTTTATTTAAAGTTGGGATTCAAAAAACAGACCAGCCCCTAACTAATAACTATAAGAACTAGTAACCAACTCATTGCTTTGTATTATCGAGATCCAAGGAAGCAGTCGCCATATGATGTATCGATCATATAGTTGTAGCAACTGAAATCTTTTTTTTCCATAAAGGAAAAATCCATTTATAGGTTGGAAAGAAAAATAGAGGGATGTGGGTAACTGGAAGGGCGAGAGAAAGAGAGAAGGAGAATCTCCATGATATATGATTCCAATATGTATGGTCTATCAATCACATCATATCATAAAAGGCAGTGTGATAAAGCATCAATACTGATTCGTCCATAATTAGATGAATACGGTTCATAAGAAAAATACAAATAATAAAGAGCCCCGAGTCAATAGAGACTGAGGAGATTGGCTCGGGAACGAATTTAATTAGGAGCTCCATTGCATAGTTCAGGCCTAGCCATTAATGGAAAAGCTATGGGAACGACGAAACCTGTGACTGCGGAAGATTCTATTGAAAACGAATCCTAATGATTCATTGGGTGGGATGGCGGAATCAACCAGGAACCAATTAATTTCTTCTGATAGGTCATGGGTTCACCCTACGAATGAAGCAAATATGGAAAGAGTCAATATTCGCCCGCGAAACCATTATGGGATTGCAGTATTTTGACAGATTCGGTAAAGGTCAAGGATTCATTTTCAAAAGAAAGGCATTATCCCATATAAATAAAATAGAAATATCCGTCTAGCCGTATATACTATATACTATACGGCTTCCCGTGTGACAGATTAAATATCAATAAATTCCATGATTCAGTGTATTATTCATTCAATAAATACATATACGTAATCTTATTGAATCGTTTCATTCGCGAGGAGCTGGATGAGAAGAAACTCTCATGTCCGGTTCTGCAGTAGAGATGGGATTGAGAAACAACCATCAACTATAACCCCAAAAGAACCAGATTCCGTAAACAACATAGAGGAAGAATGAAGGGAATATCTTATCGAGGCAATCATATTTGTTTCGGCAGATACGCTCTTCAGGCACTTGAACCCGCTTGGATCACATCTAGACAAATAGAAGCAGGACGACGAGCAATGACACGATATGCACGCCGTGGTGGAAAAATATGGGTACGTATATTTCCCGACAAACCCGTTACAGTAAGACCTACCGAAACACGTATGGGTTCGGGGAAAGGATCTCCCGAATATTGGGTATCTGTCGTTAAACCCGGTCGAATACTTTATGAAATGGGCGGAGTATCAGAAACTGTAGCCAGAGCAGCTATTTCAATAGCTGCGTGCAAAATGCCTATACGAACTCAATTCATTATCGCGTGATAGGTATGTGAAGGGTATTTGTGATGAAAAATACAATCGCAGATTTTTGGATTTCTGGGCAGACAATATTTCTCTCTTTTTCCTTTGCCTTTTGCATTGAAAGAGCAGATTCAAAAAAAAAAAATGATATGATTCAACCTCAGACCCATTTGAATGTAGCGGACAACAGCGGGGCTCGAGAATTGATGTGTATTCGAATCATAGGAGCTAGTAATCAACGATATGCTCATATTGGTGACGTTATTGTTGCTGTAATCAAAGAAGCAGTGCCCAATATGCCTCTCGAAAGATCAGAAGTGATCAGAGCTGTAATTGTACGTACATGTAAAGAACTCAAACGCGACAACGGTATGATAATACGATATGATGACAATGCAGCAGTTGTCATTGATCAAGAAGGAAATCCAAAAGGAACTCGAGTTTTTGGAGCGATCGCGCGGGAATTGAGACAGTTGAATTTCACTAAAATAGTCTCATTAGCTCCTGAAGTCTTATAAATACTAGTAGATGAGACCGTGATAGAGTATAGTCAGGTCTCTGAAATAGATCACGTTAGTAGATTGTGTCTCACGCATATACCTTTAATAATTCATAAATAAATAAGAAAAAATGAAAAAAAAAAAAAGGAACATGTTGATTATATCAAAACTGGAAGGCACCCATAATTTTAGTTCGTCATGGGTAGGGACACTATTGCCGATATAATAACTTCTATAAGAAATGCTAACATGGATAAAAAAGGAACGGTTCGAATAGCATCTACTAATATCGCCGAAAACATTGTTAAAATACTTCTACAAGAAGGGTTTATTGAAAATGTTAGGAAACATAGGGAAAACAACAAATATTTCTTGGTTTCAACCCTGCGACATAGAAGGAATAGGAAAGGAACATATAGAAATATTTTAAAGCGTATCAGTCGTCCCGGTCTACGAATCTATTCCAACCATCAACGAATTCCTAGGATTTTAGGTGGAATGGGGGTCGTAATTCTTTCTACTTCTCGAGGTATAATGACAGATCGAGAAGCTCGACTAGAAAGAATTGGGGGAGAAATTTTGTATTATATCTGGTGATCCTTCTGGTATCCGAATTTGATCCGTAACTTGCTATTTGGGAAAAAGAGAGGAAAGACGAATTGTCTACTATTACTCCTCCTCCATTAGTTGATACTTCAAGGGGGTTACCTGGAATGAAAGAACAAAAATTGATTCACGAAGGTTTAATTACTGAATCACTTCCCAATGGTATGTTCCGAGTTCGTTTAGACAATGAAGATCTGATTCTAGGTTATGTTTCGGGGAGGATCCGACGGAGTTTTATCCGGATACTACCAGGAGATAGAGTCAAAATCGAAGTAAGTCGTTATGATTCAACTAGGGGACGTATAATTTATAGACTTCGCAACAAAGAGTCGAATGATTAGGTGGCTTTTTATTTGAATTTAAACATTCCTTTCATGGGAATACAATTCGAGGTTCAAAATTTCAAGAGACTTATTTTCTTCCAAGGAGTATATTTGGAATTAAGGAATAACAAATATGAAAATAAGGGCTTCCATTCGTAAAATTTGTGAAAAATGTCGACTGATCCGTAGGCGGGGACGAATTATAGTAATTTGTTCCAATCCGAAACATAAACAGAGACAGGGGTAATCTTTCTAACAAGGGACTTTCTAAACGGTCCGATGTACAAATAAAGGATCTTTTTTGACATGAAATGGATATATCCGTATATCTCTGACTCATATTTATGAGATGATAAAATATGACAAAAGCTATACCAAGAATTGGTTCACGTAAGAATGGACGTAGAATACAAAAAGGAGTTATTCATGTTCAAGCGAGTTTCAACAATACCATTGTGACTGTTACAGATGTAATAGGTCGGGTGGTTTCTTGGTCCTCCGCTGGTACTTGTGGATTCAGAGGCACAAGAAGAGGGACACCATTTGCTGCTCAAACCGCAGCAGGAAATGCTATTCGTACGGCAGTGGATCAGGGTCTGCAACGAGCAGAAGTCATGATAAAAGGCCCTGGTCTCGGAAGAGATGCAGCATTACGAGCCATTCGTAGAAGTGGTATACTATTAAGTTTCGTACGTGACGTA